GTATAAAAAAAGTTTATTTAGCTCCTTCATGCCTACTATAACTAGTTTTTTCGGTTTTCTACTAGCGGCTTTAACTATAACCTCAGCTCTATTTATTGGTCTGAGCAAGATAAGACTTATTTGAAATTAATTGAATGAACAGTTTCTAAAAATAAAAACAAAATGAAAATTTTCTGCAGTATTCCATCTATTCTCTAGTTCTTTACCGTGTTCATTTCCAATTCTTGTTTATTGAGATTTCTGGTCAATATGGACTAATATTTAAGGATAGATATTACCTCTCTTTTTCCTTTTTTCAAAAAAAAAAATTGAAATGATTGAAGTTTTGCTCTTTGGAATTGTCTTAGGGCTAATTCCTATTACTTTGGCCGGATTATTCGTAACTGCATATTTACAATATAGACGTGGTGATCAGTTAGACCTTTGATTAATATTAATTAACACCGTATTTTTTTTGACCTCCTGCGGATTAAAGAAAGGAGGAGGTCAAATTCAAAGTGCTCTTCCATTTTTCCGTATAAATTTTGACCTAACAAACCAAAAAGAGAATCACGCTCTGTAGGATTTGAACCTACGACATTGGGTTTTGGAGACCCACGTTCTACCGAACTGAACTAAGAGCGCTTTCTTATCACAATTACAAAAAAGGAGACTGTAAGTAAAAAAGAAGTCAAAAAGAGTCTTTTTTTAATTCCAATCGATTTTGAATGCTTATACTATATAGAATATGATATATATTTTAAATTGGGGTCTGTCCCATTTTCAATTTTAATTAATCTCAATTGATCCCTTGTTATTGCTCAGAGACGAAGTAATAGATAGGGATGACAGGATTTGAACCCGTGACATTTTGTACCCAAAACAAACGCGCTACCAAGCTGCGCTACATCCCTTTGTAATTGATTTACAATGTTATTGTAAAGAATACCCATTTTGTTTTCCACATACTTAATTTCATTTTTCCCATTGATATCCATTATGATTTTTTCTTTTTTATCTCATATCATATATTATTTTATCTCATATAATAGATTATAATCTATTATAAAATAATAAACTTACGCAAATTTCGTGAATGGTCGGGGAAAAAGGGGGCCATCTTTTTTTAAGAAAAGGAAAATCTTATCTATCGAATTGTTGTACATTTTATTTTAATTTGAATTTCCGTGTACAAAACAAATGCAAGTCGCCTTGAATTACATAGAATCTGATTCTATATGTATTAGAATTATGTATTAGAATAAAAAAAAGTATTTATTAGAATATTTATTAGAATAACAAATAAAGAAGGAGGATTCAAAATGCGAGACCTAAAAACATATCTATCCGTGGCACCGGTAATAAGTACTCTATGGTTTGCGTCTTTAGCAGGCCTATTGATAGAGATCAATCGTTTTTTTCCAGATGGATTGACGTTGCCTTTTTTTTCATTCTAGTTATCAACGCGTGGGGGAGGGGGTGAATAAGATTAGAGATAGAATTAAATATCTGTGACTACTACTCCCCTCCTCTTTTTTTTTCTCTTTTTTTTTATTGAATTTCAAAAAGTTAGAAAAGAAAAAAAAAAAGTGGATTCAACTTTAGTAAAACTCGGAACGCGGGGTCCGCGCTTTCAGTAAAGTAAATTAACTTCAATTAAATTTAGAGAAGGAAGGTGGAAATGTAGTTAGTGCAACAGTATTATACAAGACGCTTAAATAAACTACTGTGATTCTCATCTAAACTTCTAATTGAGATAGAGTTTAAAATCTTTGTATTACTTATTATTATTAATATAATTAGAACTATATTAGTTGCAATGAAATCTTTCATAATTTGGATTTCGAGTTAGCAACTTCACTTCTTTTTCCTTCCTTTCTTCTTCACTTCAGATCGGAAATATAGAAGAGTTGAATGAATAAAAAATCCCAAAATCCCAAGGAGGTTTATGGCCAAGGGGAAAGATGTTCGAGTAAGGATTATTTTAGAATGTACCGGTTGTGTTCGAAAGAGTGTTAATAAGAAATCAACAGGTATTTCGAGATATATTACTCAAAAGAATCGACACAATACGCCTAGTCGATTGGAATTGAGAAAATTCTGTCCCTATTGTTACAAACATACAATTCACGGCGAAATAAAGAAATAGATGGAACCGCTCACTTGCGTGTCACCTTTCCAAGGAAGATTAAAATGATATTAAAGAACATATTAAATATATAATAATATAGATAGAATAATAATATAGGTAGAATAATATAGAATCTTATCTAATATATAATATCTTATGTTACTATATAGAATATATTATGCTAATATATATTCGAAATTCTAATTATATATAAAAATATATTAAATAAATATAGAAATATATTCTATTGAATAGTAATATATTCTATTAAAATATTCTATATAAATATTATTCTAATTAAATAAATATATAATAAAAAAAAAAAAAAGAAAATATAATTAAATATTTAATATAATAATAATATAATAAAAAATATAATAAAAAAAATATTCAATATATATTCAATATTCTAAATATAAAAAAAAAAAAGTCCTATTTCGTTCAATTGGATCAAAAATGATTTCGAATTAAGAAATAGGATTTTTGAAATAAGGAATAAACAAACCATGGATAAATCCAAACGACTTTTCCTTAAGTCCAAGCGATCTTTTCGTAGGCGTTTGCCCCCGATCCAATCGGGGGATCGAATTGATTATAGAAACATGAGTTTAATTAGTCGATTTATTAGTGAACAAGGAAAAATATTATCTAGACGGGTGAATAGATTGAGTTTAAAACAACAACGATTAATTACTATTGCTATAAAACAAGCTCGTATTTTATCTTTGTTACCTTTTCTTAATAATGAAAAACAATTTGAGAAAAAGCGAGTTGGTCACTCTAACTACTGATCTTAGAACTAGAAAAAAAATAGGCTTACTCCAATTGAAATTGGATCAAAATTCCAATTCGAATTCAACCGTAGATTGATGTTTTGTTCAAAAAATCTGAAAATCAAAATTGGATTTTCGTGTCGTAAGAAAAAAACGAATTGGGGGGGGGGAAGAAACTTTTTTTTATTGAATGTTTTTTTTAGTTTGACTACTTTACTTGATCATATTAGCATCCTATTTTATCGATCATACTTTATCGTACCAATTTCTATTCTACCTTCCCGGAATTTTTTTTCAAGAAATTCCATGTAAAAAATTCCATGGATTCCTTCCAATTTTCTTATTTTCTAATGTCATTGGAAATCGTATAAAGACAATTCCTATTTAATATAGCTATTTGTGCAAGTATTTTACGATTAAGAAGCAATTGTCTCTTGTACAGATTATTTACTAAATTACTATAACTATAGTATACCCTATTTCCGCGAATTACTGCATTTATCCGAGTGACCCACAAACGACGAAAATTTCTTTTCTGTCTATCTCTATCCCGATGGGCCGAAACCAAAGCTCTTATTTTTTGTTGAATAATACTTCGAGTAAGTCTTGAATGAGCCCCGCGAAAGCTTGATACGAATAAACGAATTTTTGTTCTACGTCTCCGAGCTATATATCCTCGTCTAATTCTGGTCATTGAATACACGAAACTTTGATGAATAACTAATTGATTTCTTTTCTTTCAGTTATTCTTTTCCCCCTTTTCTATAATAACAAAACGGATTTTTCCAATGTATAAAATAAAAATTCCAACGGCTTTTGCTACTATAACCTTCCCAACCACGATTTTGTCTTTTTTTTTTTTTTTTGAGCCATTTCATCTCGAAATAAGAAACTGTATTGATATTAGGTCTCAAACACAAACAAAAATCGAATAAATAAAAAAAAGCAGTAAATAGAAATAGATAAATAGTGGGTTCCATCGTTTCTATGGTTACTTCTTAAACGGTGAGGTCTTCTCTATACACCGGAGCCCCCTCCTGCATTTAATCATTTAATCAATGCTATTGTTAACGTGTATAGTTCACATTCTTTTGCTCTACCTATGAATTATCCAGTACTAGGTCTTTCACAAGGAGATCTATCTATATAGTAACGGTATTTAATTATGAGGATTAGTTAATTCGTTGACCCTGTTAGTCCGCTCTTGCAAGAGTAGGGGCATAAATTTTTCGGCCTTTAAACTTTTAATTTAATAAGATTTTCCCTGCTTAATGGATAATCATTTGTTACCAATGGGAAATTCTTTCTTGTTTTAAATTGAAAATTGAGGTGATTGAATTTGCACCAATGAAACCATAAATTTGATACACAATAGACGAATATGATAGATCTTTTTTTTTTTTAGATAATGAAGGGGATTCTTCTATCCTATCCTATTCATCCGTACTGACACAGATAGTGGAAAAGTTTTCCTTTCTTTTGTCCAAGTTCATGATCTAAACAAGTCGCACATACACCCTAGTACATGTTCCTCGGCGCTGAGGACATCCCCCGAGAGCGGGGGATTTGGTAACATTTCTAATTGGCTGTCTTGTGTTTCTAATAAGTTGTTTAATAGTTGGCATCTTGAATCGTATGCATAATGGGCTGGTTTAGATCGATCGTAACCGTATGATTATGAATTTTTTCTATATTAATATTCTATTACTATTAATTATTAATTAACTAATAGAATATTAAATTGAAATTCGGATAAGAAAAAAATATCAAATTGCGATTTGCATGAAATTCCTGCTATTTCTTATGCAACTGCTACAAGATCAACAATTCCATGAGCTTGGGCTTCTGTTGCTGACATAAAAACATCTCTTTCCATGTCTTCGGATACAACCCATAAGGGTTTTCCCGTTCTTTGTGCATAAATCCTTGTGAGGATTTCACGCAGTTTCAGCAGTTCTTCTGCTTCCAGGACAAATTCTGCTATTTGTGCCTCATAAAAACCAGCAATAGGTTGATGAATCATTACCCTGATGATATAATAAAAAAAGGTTATTCTATCTCGCATAATATAATAAATAATAGAAATATAATAAATAAGAAAGTGACGGGAAGAGATAAAAAAGAATAAGAAAAGACGAGAGAATTGAACAACCGTACATGCATTGTTTGTGCATTGCATACGGCTTCACACTAGAATTCACTTTTATTTTACCTTTCATCGAAAAAAAAATCTAGGCTTAAATCAGTAAATGATCCAATAACCACCCTTTCCTTGGGAAGAGGTAAAAAGCAAAAATACTATGGTGGTCCCGTTGCTTTATTTTATCAGTGATTTAGCAATCCCAAAGTTTCTTTTTTTTTTTTTATTTGAAAAAAAAAAAAATAATAATAATAATATAATCTTTTTTTGTACTCTTTCATAACATAAATAATGTTAACATAAATAATGTTAAGAGCCCTCCGGTGCGAAAACAAAAACGTTTGTGACGCTGAAAGGGGTCCCTGGTAGAATAAAATCAGAAAGACCCTTAATATTCCATACTACTCTTTCGATACATAATCTAATGTTTAAAAAAAAAACTTTTATTATATCTATATCGAATTCGAAATGCCATGCTATTATTACTTAATATTTATATTTCATATGGCGAAGGCATAGTGTTTTTTCTTTCAAATAAAAACCCATTGGCGCCAAGCATGAGGGAATGCTAAACGTTTGGTGATTTTTCCTCCGACCAGAATAAAAGATCCCATTGAAGCAGCTAATCCCATGCATACTGTTTGTACATCTGGTCGCACAAATTGCATAGTATCATAAATAGCTACTCCGGGGATTACCCATCCGCCAGGAGAGTTTATAAACAAATACAAATCTTTGGTCTCGCTCTCTATACTGAGATATACCATAAGACCAATAAGTTGATTCGAGATCTCGCTATCAATACCTTGACCTAAAAAAAGTAATCTTTCTCGATAAAGTCGGTTGATTAGGATAAAATTCTATCCTTTAGAAACCGTACATGCACCTTTTGATGCATACGGTTCACCAAAAATCACGAAAATAAAATAAAGAATCAATGTGTAGATGCGAGCCCTCCTTTTTTTTGATAGTGAGTACTTTTTAACCTTTATTTTGAATGAGGGGGCTTTTTCTCTATTTTTTAAGAAAAATGAGTTTTGACGCGTTTACTTATAAAAAAATTCATTAAACTTAGCAAACTAACTTCTTATTGATGTATTCCTTCATCGAGATTGAATTCAAATCACGATGGCATTCTCTTGTTCCTGAATGGGCTTCTTCAATTTTTTTAGGTTTGTGCTCTACTCCGAGTAAAGATCTGCCCAATTTTTATTTGCACATATAGGGCAAATACTCTAATACCGCGTCTTTTTGTTACAACTTCTTTTTTTTTTTTTTTACGCTTCTGTCAAATATTTGACGTACTCATTATATTATTTTATTCGATTGAATATGATTTTCAATTCCAACTTATTCAAAATTGATAAAAAATTTCTAAATAGAATATGATACAAGTAGTAATGATAATAGATATATTATCAATTGGGTTTTCTAAACGGAGTCTGGATACTTTATTTTTTTGTTCTAAACAAGGCAACCATAAATTATTCTAATTAATAATATTAATTTGAGTACCTCAAAAGCATAGATCTATATGAACTTGATTGCACTTCACGCTCCAAATTTTTGATGATTTAATCAATCTTTCTTGGGCGAAACAGAGGATATCTCAATCGGGTGAGAGAACGGGGGAATTCCGTATGACCCAATATATCTGACAAGTCGCACTATAAGTCAATCCAAAGTGAATCGTCTTCTCCAGGATGTCGAAAAGGGACTTTTGGAACACCAATAGGCATTAAATGAAAGAAAAAAGATTAAGTACTCTATTTCACTTTGATGTGAAAACGTAACAATGAGTTTCTTGTTTTAAGAATATTGACCTTTAGAATTTACTAATATTTTAGTAAAATTTTGTAATATTTTATGCGTGGATTTCTATTTCGATTAGAATTTCTATTTAGAATTTCGAAAAAATAGAAAATATATATATATAAATCTCGAAAATATAAGGAAGCCAAAACGAATAGAGTCAAATTATTATGAATAAGTCCTTTGAATGATGAACAAATCTCTATGTGTTTGCTCATATAAAATGGAGTCAGCTCACCATTGCGTATTGGTACTTATCGGGTATAAAATAGATTTGCTTCTCTTTTTTTTGTTCCTACAAACAGAATTGTTATATTTTTACTAAAAAAAAGAATAGAAAAAAAAAGTAATTCTTTCTCCACTTAAAAAGGGAGATCTATAATATATTTTTTCCAGTGCAATAAAGTTACATAGTGTTTATTTTTCGTGAATATAAGGGGTATTTCCATGGGTTTGCCTTGGTATCGTGTTCATACCGTCGTATTGAATGATCCCGGTCGTTTGCTGTCTGTCCATATAATGCATACAGCGTTGGTTGCTGGTTGGGCCGGTTCGATGGCTCTATATGAATTAGCAGTTTTTGATCCCTCTGACCCCGTTCTCGATCCGATGTGGAGACAAGGTATGTTCGTTATACCCTTCATGACTCGTTTAGGAATAACCAATTCGTGGGGTGGTTGGAATATCACAGGAGGAACTATAAGCAATCCGGGTATTTGGAGTTATGAAGGCGTGGCTGGGGCGCATATTGTGTTTTCTGGCTTGTGTTTCTTAGCAGCTATTTGGCATTGGGTGTATTGGGATCTAGAAATATTTTTTGATGAGCGTACAGGAAAACCTTCTTTGGATTTGCCCAAGATCTTTGGAATTCATTTATTTCTCTCAGGGGTAGCTTGCTTTGGGTTTGGCGCTTTTCATGTAACCGGATTGTATGGTCCTGGAATATGGGTCTCCGATCCTTATGGATTAACTGGAAAGGTACAACCAGTAAGTCCGGCATGGGGTGTGGAAGGGTTTGATCCCTTTGTTCCGGGAGGAATAGCTTCTCATCATATTGCAGCGGGGACATTGGGCATATTGGCGGGCCTATTTCATCTTAGTGTCCGTCCGCCCCAACGTTTATACAAAGGATTACGTATGGGAAATATTGAAACTGTCCTTTCCAGTAGTATCGCTGCTGTCTTTTTTGCAGCTTTTGTTGTTGCTGGAACTATGTGGTATGGTTCAGCAACTACCCCGATTGAATTATTTGGTCCCACTCGTTATCAATGGGATCAAGGATACTTCCAGCAAGAAATATATCGAAGAGTTAGTGCCGGGCTAGCCGAAAATCAAAATTTATCCGAAGCTTGGTCTAAAATTCCCGAAAAATTAACTTTTTATGATTACATTGGCAATAATCCTGCAAAAGGTGGATTGTTCAGAGCAGGGTCCATGGACAACGGGGATGGAATAGCTGTTGGATGGTTAGGACATCCTATCTTTAGAGATAAAGAAGGGCGTGAACTTTTTGTACGCCGTATGCCTACTTTTTTTGAAACATTTCCAGTTGTTTTGGTAGACGGAGATGGAATTGTTAGAGCCGATGTTCCTTTTCGAAGGGCAGAGTCGAAGTATAGTGTCGAACAAGTAGGTGTAACTGTTGAGTTCTATGGTGGTGAACTAAACGGAGTCAGTTATAGTGATCCTGCTACTGTCAAAAAATATGCTAGACGCGCTCAATTAGGCGAAATTTTTGAATTAGATCGTGCTACTTTGAAATCCGATGGTGTTTTTCGTAGCAGTCCAAGGGGTTGGTTTACTTTTGGACATGCTTCGTTCGCTCTGCTCTTTTTTTTCGGACACATTTGGCATGGTGCTCGAACTTTGTTCAGAGATGTTTTTGCTGGGATTGACCCCGATTTAGATGCTCAAGTGGAATTTGGAGCATTCCAAAAACTTGGAGATCCAACTACAAAAAGACAAGTAGTTTGATACAATATTTGATCTCTTAGTTTTAGCCTCTATTTTATTTTTTGAATTTGACATAGGGTATCGTAGATATCTTAATTTGAATCGACGCCTTTCTTTGAATCTTGGTCTTTTTTTATCCGCGAGACGCTCCAAAATAAACAGGTATGAAAGCTATAATTGTAAACCACGATTGAATTTATGGAAGCATTGGTTTATACATTCCTTTTAGTGTCAACTTTAGGAATAATTTTTTTCGCTATCTTTTTTCGCGAACCGCCTAAAGTTCCAACTAAAAAGGTAAAATGATTTTTCGATATCTTAATTGAAGTAAAGAGCCTCCCAATATTGGGAGGCTCTTTTAGTCCCCGTGTTCCTCGAATGGATCTCTTAGTTGTTGAGAGGGTTGCCCAAAAGCAGTATATAAGGCATACCCAGTAAAACTTACAAGTAAACCAGATATAGAGATGGCGACTAGGGTTGCTGTTTCCATTATTATATGATTTCAAGACCACAATGTATCTATGATAAGATCATTTATTTACAACGGAATGGTATACAAAGTCAACAAATCTCAATTAATACAAAATAGGATTCAATTTATGGCTACACAAAGCGTGGAGGGTAGTTCTCGATCTGGTCCAAGACGAACTGTTGTAGGGGATTTATTGAAACCATTGAATTCGGAATATGGTAAAGTAGCTCCTGGATGGGGAACCACTCCTTTAATGGGTATCGCAATGGCTCTATTTGCGGTATTCCTATCTATTATTTTGGAGATTTATAATTCTTCCGTTTTACTAGATGGAATTTCAATGAATTAGATTTACAAGAACCAATAAGGACTAGCTTTTGAATACAAAATAAAGCATTTTTCTCTCGGATTTTTTATTCTAGTCTGTTTTCGTAGTTCGATTGTGAAATCTCTTTATTTCTGTATTTCTGGAATATGAGTGTGCGACTTGTTAGAATTGATCCTATATGATAGTACAGAGAGTGGGTCTGTCGTCTTGATAGAGATGATTTTTTACCTCGTCAGGTATTTATTATAGTATCTGTAGCACGGAATATATGAAATGGATTACGAAGTATTAGAACTATGATTCATACTGAATATTCAGATCCCGTGATCGGACTCCAAAAAATTTCAAAGAGTTAGAAGGTATAAAGTGAAAGATTTTTCTTCTTTCAAACTCTTTATCTATGTTTGATCAA